TTGTGAAATCTTTATTTTATTTATAAATTTAAAGTTCCTATTCTTAAATTTGTATGTGGAAGTTTTTCTTAGCTCTAAATAATTCCCAATGGGAATTAATCATTTTCTTTCTTGGGTCTGTATTCGTTATTAATATAAATAATTTACTATAATATATTACATTTAACACAATATATCATTATAAGTGTTATTTAATTAATATTAATTGATTATTTTAATTCATACATCTACCGAGGATTATAGCTACTTATATTTTTGAGGCAAAAGAAATGATTATATAATAAAATATTTAAGACAATGTAATCAAATATTTTACATTATTATTATATGATATAATCAATATAATTCATATATTTAATGTTATTCTAATAGTAATTTAATTATATATATATAGTTATATAATATTAATATCTATATAGATTCATTACATTTAATCTAATATAATTGTACATTAATCAATATTAACGGTTATAATTGTATACAAATTATAATAATGTTAATTCTTACCCATATATTAATATAAATTGCTTATATTATTTAATCTTTCTTTATTAGTAGTGAAAAGAAAGATTAAATAAAAAAAGAAAGATAATATAACCCATTTAATGCCATACGAGTTCCATACTAATATTAGTAATATATAATAGAGAAGTTGTTGTTGTACACCCAGAAGAATAATCTTCTGGTTTTTGTGGATTTTTTGGTGTTGTTTTTAATTCTGTTTTCTTAATATTATTTTTACTTTTCGTTTCATGGTTTTTTTTCTAGTGTGTGTGTTTCGTTTAGAATTTGAAAGTTTTATTCTTGCTTTAGTTTTTATTATTTCTTTATATCATATATAAGTTTTGTTTTGCTAAATGTTCTAGTTTATTGTAGTGATTAGGTTTAATTATCAAGTAATTTTGGAATTAGTAATTGATTTAAGTATTGGCATATTTCGTGCCAGCAGCCGCGGTTATACGATTAATACAAGTAAATTTTTTTGGTTGTGTAGTTAATAGTATTATTGGGGGTTTTATTTATATTTTATTAGGTGAAATTTTATTTTTTTTATAATGGCTCATTTAGTTTTTGATCTACGAAATTTAAGTAATAAACTAGGATTAGATACCCTATTATTTTAAGTGTTAATTTTTTTACCTGGGTACTAATAGTTAAGTTCTTTAAACCCAAAGAATTTGGCGGTATTTCATTCCGTTCAGAGGAACCTATCTTGTAATTGATAGTACACGATTTACTTTACTTAATTTATTTGTTTGTATATCTCCGTTATCAGAAAATCTTTTTGGAGTTATAATTTTCTTGTTTTTTTATTGAGAATTATTTCAGGTCAAGGTGCAGCTTATAATTAAGTTTTTGACGGGTTACAATAATTTTTTATTATATGGATTTTTTTTTGTAATATATTAATGAAGGTGGATTTGAAGGTAATTTGATTTATTTAATTTAATTGATATTGGCTCTGAAGTGTGTACACATCGCCCGTCACTCTCATTATTGATTATTATTTTTATTTTCAACTAATATGAGATAAGTCGTAACATAGTAGATGTACTGGAAAGTGCATCTAGTAAGATTAAATCAAGACATGACTTTTTAGTGAGTTATATCATTTACACTGATTTATTTTCTGTGCGATTCAGGATGTCTTGAATAATCGATTTTATTATTGTTTTTTTTTGTTATTTATTTTATTTAATGGAAATAATTTTGTGGATTTTTGTCTTAGTATTTTTTGTAGAATTGATTATATTTATTATAGTTTAATAGTAATGTAGTTGAATTATTAATTTTTTTAAAATTTTGTTAAGTAGATTTTATTTATTGTACCTTTTGTATCAGGGTTTATCAAAATTGCTTTTTTTATTAATTCTTCTCGATTTAGGTTGATTTACAAATAAATGATGGTTATTGTTTCATAAATATTATAAATTTATTTGTGGTAATGAAATGTTATTTCGTTTCCTAATGTATCTAGTTTCTTAAGAAAAATTTTAATTTTTTAAGATTGGTGTTTTGATTTAATTTTTTAGTTTAGAATATCTATTTATCTATTCTTTAGGGGATAAGCTCTAGAGTGTAATATATCTATAATTTATTGTATTTTATTTTTATAATAATAAGCTTAAGATCAGCTATTTTTTGATTGCGTTTTAGTTCATTTTTTATATAACATGATTTTATAATTATTTTAGGTTTTTTATTAAGATGATTAATTTAATTTTTAAATTTTTGTAATAATGGTATAATTAGTATATTTTTTTGTTTGTTATTAATTTTTTGTTATTTTATTATAAGGAACTAGGCAAAATTAATTTCCGCCTGTTTATCAAAAACATGTCTTCTTGATAATATTTTGAAGTCTGGCCTGCTCACTGATTTTATTTTTGAAGAGCCGCGGTATTTTGACCGTGCAAAGGTAGCATAATCATTAGTTTCTTAATTGGATGCTGGAATGAATGGTTTGACGAGAAATTAACTGTCTCTTAATAAATTATAAAATTTAACTTTTAAGTTAAAAGGCTTAAATATATCTTTAGGACGAGAAGACCCTATAGAGCTTAACATTAAAAGTTTTTTGTGTTTTATCTTGTTTATCTTTCTATAATAAATTTTAATGTTTGGTTGGGGTGACATAAAGAATAAATAAACTCTTTATTATAAAATCATTAATTTATGTTTATTTGATCCATAATTTATGATCATAAGATTAAGTTACCTTAGGGATAACAGCGTAATCATTTTTGAGAGTTCTTATCAATAAAATGGGTTGCGACCTCGATGTTGGATTAAGAATAATATTGGGTGTAGTAGCTTAATAATTAGGTCTGTTCGACCTTTAAATTCTTACATGATCTGAGTTCAGACCGGTGTAAGCCAGGTCGGTTTTTATCCTAAGAATTATAATGATTATATTAGTACGAAAGGACCATATAATTGAAATAATTTTTATTATCTGATTTAAATTAATTGTTTACTATTTTGGCAGATTAATGTGTTGAATTTAGAATTCATTTATGTAGATTTATTCTACAAATAGTATTGATGTTATATGATTTAGTTATGTTTATCTTAAATTTTTTTCTCCTTGTTATTTGTGTTTTAATTAGAGTGGCTTTTTTAACTTTATTGGAGCGTAGGGTATTAGGTTATATTCAGGTTCGTAAAGGTCCTAATAGGGTTGGATTTGTTGGTATTCCTCAGCCTTTTAGTGATGCTATTAGGTTAATTACAAAAGAACAGTTTATTCCTATTAAATCAAATTATTTTCTTTATTATTTTTCCCCTATTTTTAGTTTAATAATTTCTTTATTCATTTGATCTATTTTTCCTTATATAACTTATATGTGTTCTTTTTCTTATGGATTTTTGTTTTTTCTTTGTTGTACTAGATTAAGAGTTTATACTTTAATGATTGCTGGTTGATCATCTAATTCTAATTATTCATTATTGGGTTCTTTGCGTTCTGTTGCTCAAACTATTTCTTATGAAGTTAGATTGGCTTTAATTTTATTATCTTTAATTTTATTGATTGAGAGTTTTGATTTATTTGATTTTTTAATTTATCAGCGTTATTGTTGATTTTTTATTGTTTGTTTTCCTTTGTCATTGTCTTTTTTTGCTTCTTCTTTAGCAGAAACCAACCGGACTCCTTTTGATTTTGCTGAAGGAGAGTCTGAGTTGGTTTCGGGTTTTAATATTGAATATGGTGCGGGAGGATTTACTTTGATTTTTTTGGCTGAATATACAAGAATTATTTTTATGAGAATGTTATTTTCATTAGTTTTTTTGGGTGGGGACTTTTATTCTTTTTTGTTTTTTATTAAGCTTTCTTTTATATCTTTTTTTTTTGTTTGGGTTCGTGGGACTTTGCCTCGTTTTCGTTATGATAGGCTTATGTATTTGGCTTGAAAAAGTTTTTTGCCTTTATCTTTAAATTTTTTATTTTTTTTTATTGGTTTAAGGGTTATGTTTTTTTCACTAATTTAGTTAAATATTTTTAGAATATAAAAGTTAATAGAAGGTTTAAGCTTCTTTTCTTATGTTTTCAAGACATAAACTTTATTTAAAAGCTAATTAACTTATCTTTTAATTAATATGTCTCATATTTTTGCGATATGGACGTTAATTAAGAAGTATGAAAAGTAAATTATTGTTAAGATTTGTCCTGTTATGATGTAAGGTTCTTCTACTGGTCGTTTTCCGATTCATGTTAATAGACATACAACGATTACTATAGTTCAAAATATTATTTGGTTAATTGGGTAGAATTGAATTCCACGAAAATTGGTTTGGTTGTAGAATGGTATAATTATTAAGATTCTAATTGATATAAATAATGCAATAACTCCTCCTAATTTATTGGGAATTGATCGGAGGATAGCATATGCAAATAAGAAATATCATTCTGGTTGAATGTGGATTGGGGTTACTAATGGATTTGCTGGTACGAAGTTATCTGGATCTCCAAGAATGTATGGGTTAATTAAGCATAATAAAATTAAAGTTGTTATTGTGGTTATGAATGTAATTATGTCTTTGTATGAAAAGTATGGGTGGAAGGGGATTTTATCAATGTTTCTATTAAGGCCTATTGGGTTATTAGATCCTGTTTGGTGTAAAAAGAATAGGTGAATTATTGTTATTGCTGTAATAATAAATGGTAATAGAAAATGAAATGTATAGAATCGATTAAGTGTTGCATTGTCAACTGCGAATCCTCCTCATACTCATTGTACAATTTCTGTTCCAATATAAGGAATGGCTGATAATAGGTTTGTAATTACTGTTGCTCCTCAAAAGGATATTTGTCCTCATGGTAAGACGTATCCTATAAATGCTGTTCCTATGACTAAGAATAGTATTATTGATCCAATTAATCAAGTATTAATATATATAAATGATCCGTAATATACTCCTCGTCCTACATGCAGATAAATGCATATGAAGAATATGGATGCTCCATTTGCATGTATTGTTCGTATGATTCATCCATTGTTTACGTCTCGACAGATGTGAATTACTCTTCTGAAGGCTATTTCAATATTAGGTGTGTAATGTATAGTTAAGAATAGTCCTGTTGTGATTTGAATTATTAAGCATAAACCTAATATTGATCCTAGATTTCATCAGAATGAAATATTTGTTGGTGTTGGTAAATCAATTAATGAATTGTTAATTATTTTAATGATTGGTTGTTTTAGTCGAAAGGGTTTATTCATTAGTTTATTTAACTTATTTTCCGAATTGGTCCTTGATTAATATTAGTAATTTTTACTACTGCTATTAATGTAATGAATAAATAAATTATTATTATTATTGTAATAATAATGTTTGGGTTGTTATATAATTTTATTATTGATGTTGTTATTTCTTGATAATGAATTGAGTATTTTATATTTATGGTTTCTGTATTTTTAATAATTTCTATAAATATTATTTTGTCAATGTTATTTATAATGAATGTTGTTATTATAATTGTGATTAGTATTAAATTTACATTAATTGATTTAATTTGAAATATTTCATTTGATGCAATTCTTGTAATGTAAATAAATAGAACTATTATACCACCTAGGAATGTTAAAAATAGAATATATGATAATCAAAATCTTTCTATCATTGATCCTATTATTGTTCTAATTAATATTGTTTGAATAATGATGTTTATTATTATTGATATGGGGTGATTTAATTTAATAAAATTAATGTTGATTATATTTATTATTCTTATAATTATTATTTTAATCATATCAAGGGTTAGTTTATTTAAAATATTGATTTTGGGGATCAATGATAATTTTTTTTTACCCTTGAAGTTTTAAAAGGGGTTGCTTAATTTTGGTTTACAAGACCAATGTTTTTTTTAAACTATTAAAACTAATGTTTATATTTTCTATGTTTACTTCTTTATTAATTTATTTTTGTGGCGTTTATGTTTTTTCTTCTAGGCGTAAGCATTTATTAATGATTTTATTGAGATTGGAATATATGGTCCTTTCTTTATTTATGTTGATTATTATTTTTCTTGTTGAGTTTGATTATGATTATTTTTTTCCTATTATTTTTTTAGTATTTTCTGTTTGTGAAGGTGCTTTAGGTCTTTCTATTTTAGTTTCTATAATTCGGTCTCATGGTAATGATTTTTTTAATTCTTTCTTTTTATGTTTATGTTAAGTTATTTGTTTATAATTATTTTTATGATCCCTATTTGTTTATTGGTTGACTGTTGGTGATTAGTTCATTCTTTATTATTTTCATTAAGTTTTGTTTTTATGTTTTCTATATATTCTTATTCTGATTTGAATATAATTAGTTATTTTTTTGGTATTGATTATTTTTCTTATATTTTGATTTTATTGAGTTTTTGGATTTGTTGTTTAATAGTTACTGCAAGAATTTCAGTTTATTTATTGTCTTATCATTCTGGTTTTTTTGTTTTCTTTATTTTATTTTTATTAATTATATTATACTGTTCTTTTTCTAGTTTAAGTTTGTTATCTTTCTATATTTTTTTTGAGTCTAGATTGATTCCTACTTTGTTTTTGATTTTGGGTTGAGGTTATCAACCTGAACGTTTACAGGCAGGTGTTTATTTAATTTTTTATACATTATTTGCTAGTTTGCCTTTGTTGCTGGTTTTGTTTAAGTTGAATAAAACGTTAAGTACTCTTTATTTTCCTTTATTGATTGATTGTGGTTCTTTTTATTTTATATTTTATGTTTTTTCTGTTTTTGCCTTTCTAGTAAGGATACCCATATTTTTATTTCATCTCTGGCTTCCTAGGGCTCATGTTGAGGCTCCTGTTTCTGGAAGAATAATTCTTGCTGGGGTTTTACTAAGGTTAGGTGGTTATGGCATTTTTCGGGTTATGAGGATAATTTCTTTCTTAGCTTTAAAGTTTAATTATTTTTGATTATCTTTGAGTTTGTTTGGTGGTGTTATTATTAGATTTGTTTGTTTTCGTCAGGTTGATTTAAGGTCTTTAATTGCTTATTCTTCTGTTGCTCATATGAGATTGGTAATTAGTGGTTTAATAACTATAAATTATTGGGGTTGTATGGGTTCGCTTTCTTTAATGGTTGGTCATGGTTTATGCTCTTCTGGGTTATTTTGTTTGTCTAATATTATTTATGAGCGTTTAGGTAGACGGAGATTATTAATTAATAGGGGTATAATTAATTTAATACCTAGAATGTCTCTTTGGTGATTTCTTTTGAGATCTTCAAATATAGCTTCTCCTCCTTCATTGAATTTGTTAGGTGAGTTTAGATTATTAAATAGAATTGTTTCATGATCTCCTTATATAGTTTTAATATTGTTTTTTTTATCTTTTTTTAGAGCTGTTTATACATTATATATATATTCTTATTCACAACATGGTTTTTATTATTCTGGTATTTATAGATGTTCACTTGGTTATTTTCGTGAATATCATCTTTTACTTTTACATTGGCTTCCTCTTAATATTTTATTTTTAAGGAGTGAATTTTTATGTTTTTAATGGCTTAAGTATTTTAAATAAAAATGTTGTTTTGTGAAATCAATGATATGAGTTTTCATCTTAGGTCGTGTATTTATTTTCTATTTGTTCATTAAGTTTCTTTTTTTTGTTTTTATTTAGAACTTTTGTTTTTTCATTAGGAATTTATTATTTAATATTTGATTATAGAGTTTTTATTGAATGGGAGCTTTTTAGTTTGAATGGTTCTATGGTGGTAATGACTTTTATCTTTGATTGAATATCTTTAATTTTTATGTCTTTTGTTATGTACATTTCTTCTTTGGTTATTTATTATAGTATTGATTATATAAGAGGTGACAAGAATATTAATCGTTTTATTATACTTGTTTTAATATTTGTCTTTTCAATAGTTTTTTTGATTATTAGTCCAAATTTAATTAGTATTTTATTGGGTTGGGATGGTTTAGGTCTAGTTTCTTATTGTTTAGTTATTTATTATCAGAATGTAAAGTCTTATAATGCTGGTATATTAACCGCTTTATGTAATCGTTTAGGTGATGTTTTTATTTTGATTTCTATTTCTTGAATATTAAATTTTGGGAGTTGAAATTATGTTTATTACTATAATTTTATTGTTGATTCTTTTGAGATAAGGTTTATTACAATATTAATTATTTTTGCTTCAATAACTAGGAGAGCTCAAATTCCTTTTTCTTCTTGACTTCCTGCTGCTATAGCTGCTCCTACTCCTGTTTCTGCATTAGTTCATTCATCTACTCTTGTTACTGCTGGTGTTTATTTATTGATTCGTTTTAATCCTATATTAATAGTATATGATTGTGGTTGGTTTTTGCTTTTAATTGGTTGTATAACTATATTTATGTCTGGTTTGGGTGCTAATTTTGAGTTTGATTTGAAGAAAATTATTGCTCTTTCTACATTAAGACAACTTGGTTTAATAATTGGGGTTTTATCAATGGGTTATTCTAATCTTGCTTTTTTTCACTTGTTAACTCATGCACTTTTTAAGGCATTATTATTTATGTGTGCAGGTTCTATAATTCATAATTTGAATGATTCTCAAGATATTCGTTTTATGGGTTCAATTATTAATTTTATACCTTTAACTTGTATTTGTTTCAATGTTTCTAGATTATCATTGTGTGGTATACCTTTTTTAGCTGGTTTTTATTCTAAGGATTTAATTCTTGATGTTGTTTGTTTAAATTGAATTAATGTTTTAATTTTTGTTTTTTATTTTTTTTCTACAGGTTTAACTGCTTCTTATTCATTTCGTCTATTTTATTATTCCTTATTTGGTGATAATAATTTTTATACTTATTATTCTTTTAATGATAATAGTTATTATATTTCCTTTGGAATAATTGGTTTGTTATTAATTACTGTCTTTGGTGGTAGATTTTTATCTTGGTTAATTTTTCCTGTTCCTTATTTAATTGTTTTGCCTTGATATTTAAGGTTTATGACTTTATTTGTTGTTATTTTGGGTTGTTACTTTGGATATGTTATTTCTGACTTTGATTATTTTTATAATTTATTTTCTTTAAAGTTTTTATTTTTTGTTAGTTTTTCTGGTTCTATATGATTTATACCTTTTCTTTCAACTAATTATGTTGTTTATTCACCTTTATTATTTGGTTATAAATCATTAAAGTCTTTTGATTATGGTTGAGGAGAATTATTTGGAGGCCAAGGTTTTTATTCATTTTTTTTGTATTTAATTAATTATGTTCAGTCTTTTTTTGATTCTAATTTTAGGGTCTATTTATTGACTTTTGTTATTTGAATATTTATTTTATTTATATTGTTTTTAATTTATTACCTAAATAGCTTATATTTAGAGAGCATAACATTGAAGATGTTAGGGAGATATTTTTATTTTTAGGTATTTATAAATATAAATATATTATTTTTACAGTGAAAGTGTAATGTTTTATTTAAACTATATAAATTAAAGAAATGTTAACGGATTTTAACCGCTATTATTAAAAGTTAGCAGCTTTTATGTTGACTTTACATTTCTTTAATTGGAACTTTAGTTCATTTATATTATTAACAGTAATACGCCTCTTTTTGGCTTCAATTAATAAATAAGGGTATTTAATTATACCAATTTTCAGGTCGAAACTGATTGCGTTATTTCGCTTCTTATTTAATAAGTAAGGTTAATTGAATATTCAATACTTTTTGGTTGCAAACCAAATGTTATGTTTAACTATAACCCTAAATTGCTCATTTGAGGGCTCCTTGTTTTCATTCATAATATAGTCCTCTTAATAGGAGAGTAATAAAGAATATTGAGGAAATCATTCATATTATTATGTTTGATGTTTTTATAATAAATACAATTGGTAGAATTATGGCGATTTCTACGTCAAAAATTAAAAAGATGACTGCAATTAGAAAAAATTGTAATGAGAATGGTATTCGTGCTGATCTTTTTGGGTCGAATCCACATTCAAATGGTGATCTTTTTTCTCGGTCATTAATTGATTTTTTTGATAGGATTGTTGCAACTATTATTACTATTGTTGGTATAATTAATCTAATAAATATTCTTGTTATTAAGATTCTAATTATTTTTCTTGATATTATTATCAATCTTTTTGATTGGAAGTCAAATGTACTATTTGTACTAGAAAAATATTTATCTACCTCACCAGTAGATAGATATATAAAGGAATAATCAAACTACATCAACAAAGTGTCAATATCATGCTGCTGCTTCAAAACCAAAGTGGTGATTTGATGAGAATTGATTTATTAAGTGTCGAATTAGACATGTTAATAAGAATGTTGTTCCGATAATTACGTGTAATCCATGGAATCCTGTTGCAACAAAAAATGTTGCTCCATATACGGCATCAGCAATGGTAAATGGGGCTTCTCAATATTCATATATTTGTAGTATTGTGAAGTATATACCTAGTAATACTGTAAAGAATAATCCTTGTGTTGCTTGAGAGTGATTTGATTCTATAATTCTATGATGAGCTCATGTAACTGTAATTCCTGAGGCAAGTAAAATTGCTGTATTTAATAGTGGAATTTGTATGGGATTGAATGGTTGAATTCCTATTGGTGGTCATATTATTCCTAAATCGATTGTTGGGGATAGTCTTCTTCTAAAGAATGCTCAGAAGAATGATATAAAAAATAATACTTCTGAAATAATAAATATAATTATTCCTCATCGTAGACCTATTGATACAAGTTTTGTGTGTAATCCTTGAAAAGTTCTTTCTCGGATTACATCCCGTCATCATTGAATTATTGTTAGAGTTGTAATTATTATTCCAGTAATTAAAAGGTTAATGTTGAATATATGAAATCATTTTGCTAGTCCTGATATTATAACTATTGCTCCGATTGCCCCTATTAATGGTCATGGTCTATAATCTACTATGTGAAATGGATGATTTGAATTGTTTGTTAACATAAGTTAATTTTAATTTACTTCTCTTGAATATAGTGTTCTTAAAATTGAGAATACATATGCTTGAATAAATGCTACTGCTATTTCTAATATAAATAGTATTAATTGTCTTATAATAAGAATAATTATAATTCTTGATGTTAATGATGGTCCTGTATTTCCCAAAAGGGTTAATAATAAGTGTCCTGCAATTATGTTTGCTGCTAATCGAATTGATAGTGTTCCTGGACGAATAATATTTCTGATTGTTTCAATTAACACTATAAATGATATTAATGGGGTTGGTGTTCCTTGAGGTACTAAATGTATAAATATGAGATTTGTTTTGTTAATTCATCCAAATAACATAAATCTTATTCATAACGGTATTGCAATTGTAAATGTTAATACTATGTGTCTTGTTCTTGTAAAAATATAGGGGAATAGACCTATGATGTTGTTAAATACAATTATAATGAAAATTGAGATAAATATTAATGTTGATCCATGGACTTGATTTTTTCCTAGTAAAATTTTTAGTTCATTGTGGAGATTTAGGTTTATTTTATTTCATAGAATATATCGTGATGGTATTAATCAAAATGTTATTGGTATTAGTAGAATACCTAGGATTGTTCTAGTTCAATTTAAGGATAAATTGAATATTCTGGTTGATGGATCAAATGTTGAGAATAAATTTGTTATCATTTTCAATTTATGTTTTTTTTTGTTATTTTTTTATGAATTTTAATTTTTGATGGTTTATATAAGAAGAAATTTATCTGATTGAAGATGATTATTATAATTGAAAATAGAATAAATAGTGAGAATCATATTATTGGTGATATTTGAGGGATATAGTTTTATTTTATTTTCTTCATCAGAAGTATTCGTTAATTTACTATATTTTGGTTTAAGAGACCATTACTTACTTTCAGTCACCTGATGTTTGCAAGGTGTACTATTTTAGTTATTTTAGATTGACATTCTAATGTTATATGTTTAACTAACTCCTTATATTATACTAGATATTCATTTAATAAATAATTTTATTGATGTTCTTTCAATCACGATTGGTATAAATCTATGATTTGCTCCACAGATCTCTGAGCATTGTCCAAAGAATAATCCTGGACGATTAATTGTGAATATGCCTTGATTTAATCGTCCAGGTGTTGCATCAATTTTAATTCCTAAGGCAGGAATTGCTCATGAGTGTAGCACATCTGATGCTCTAGTTAATACTCGTACTTCTGTAGTTATAGGTAGGATTGTTCGGTTATCAACTTCTAGTAGTCGAAATTCTTTTAAGTTTAGTTCTTTTTCTGGTTTTATGTATGTGTCAAATTCAATGTTGTTGAAGTCTGAATATTCATATCTTCAGTATCATTGTCGTCCAATTGTTTTGATTGTAATTATGGCATCTAATGAGTCATCAAGGAGATATAAAAGTCGTAGTGATGGTAAAGCTACACAAATTAATGTAATGGCTGGTATTATGGTTCATATGGTTTCAATTAAATGGCCGTGAAGTATGTTTCGGTTTGTGAATTTTATTATTAATATGTATCTAATTGAGTATCCTACAATTATTGTAATTATAATTAGAACAATTATTGTGTAGTCGTGGAAGAATGATAATTGTTCTATTAGTGGTGAGGCTCTATCTTGTAAAGATAAGTTTGATCATGTTGCCATATTTCTAATAAAAGGTCAAACCTTTATTTTTAGAGCTTAAATCTAGTGCATTAATCTGCCATATTAGAATCTATTAATTAATGGTAATTCTGAATATGAATGTTCTGCAGGTGGATTATTTTGTAATCATTCTGTTGATCTTCTTATATTTATTCTAAATATGGTTGCTCGATTTTTGATTATTCTTTCTCATATAATTATTATAAATATGATGATTCTTGTGATTGAAACAGTTGATCCAATTCTTGAAATTACATTTCAAGATGTGTAGGCGTCAGGGTAATCAGAGTATCGTCGTGGTATTCCTGCCAGTCCTAGGAAGTGTTGAGGGAAGAATGTTAAGTTTACTCCAATAAATATAATTGTGAATTGAATTTTGAGTCATTTATTGTTTATTGTTAGTCCTGTAAATATTGGATATCATTGGATAATTCCTCCTATAATTGCAAATACTGCTCCTATTGATAAGACGTAGTGAAAATGTGCTACTACATAATAAGTGTCATGTAAAACAATATCTAAAGATGAATTAGCTAATACTAATCCTGTTAGTCCCCCTATTGTAAATAAAAAAATGAATCCTAATGCTCATATTAAAGGTGGGTTAAATTTGAATTTTGTTCCATATAGTGTTGCTATTCAACTGAATACTTTAATTCCTGTTGGTACAGCAATAATTATTGTTGCTGATGTGAAATATGCTCGTGTATCAACGTCTATCCCTACTGTAAATATATGATGTGCTCATACAATAAATCCTATTAATCCAATTGATATTATTGCATAAATTATTCCTAGTGTTCCAAATGATTCAATTTTCCCACTTTCTTGACAAACGATGTGTGAAATGATACCAAATCCTGGTAGAATCAAAATGTATACTTCAGGGTGACCAAAAAATCAAAATAAATGTTGGTAAAGAATTGGGTCACCCCCTCCTGCTGGGTCAAAAAATGATGTATTTAGGTTTCGATCAGTTAATAATATAGTGATTGCTCCTGCAAGTACAGGTAGAGATAATAGTAAAAGTAGTGCTGTAATAACTACTGATCAAACAAATAAGGGTGTTTGATCTAGGGTTATTCTGTTTGATCGTATATTAATTGCTGTTGTAATAAAGTTTACGGCCCCCAGAATTGATGAAATACCTGCTAGGTGAAGTGAGAAAATGGTTAGGTCTACAGATACTCCTCTGTGTGCAATTGCTCCTGCAAGTGGTGGGTAAACTGTTCATCCTGTACCAGTTCCTCTATTTGTTGTCGAGGATGAAAGGAGAATTATCAATGATGGTGGTAATAATCAAAATCTTATATTGTTTATTCGTGGGAACGCTATATCTGGTGCTCCAATTATTAGTGGAACTAGTCAATTTCCAAATCCTCCAATTATAATTGGTATAACTATAAAGAAGATTATGATAAATGCATGAGCTGTAATAATAACATTATAGATTTGGTCATCTCCTATTATTGGTCCTGGCTGTCCTAGTTCAATTCGAATAATTATTCTTATGGATGTTCCTACTATACCTGCTCATGTTCCAAATATAAAATACAATGTGCCAATATCCTTGTGATTTGTTGAGAATAGCCATTTTTGCGGTGAGGTGGCTGAATTAGGTGTTAGACTGTAAATCTATTTATGAGAATTTTCTCCCTTACCATTTGGTTTTATATTCAAGTATGATTCTAGACTGCAATTCTAGTGGTGTAAATATTATTTTACTAAGACCTAAAAGGTAACTTTTAATTTTAACTTTGAAGGTTATTAGTTTGATTAACTTAAGGTCTTAGTAAAATAATACTAAGTTTGATGTGCAGATTATTCCTAATGTTGAGATCATTGTTGTTAATGGTAATATGAATTTTGATTTATTGGATTTAATTTTTATTATTCATGAATTTTCTGTATTTGATAGAATGATTGCTGAAAATCTAATTCGTATATAGTAATACAAGTTGATTATTGTAAATGTAACTATAAGGGTTGTTATTATTACTATGTCGTTGTCAATAAGTGATTGAATAAGAATTCATTTGGGTAGGAATCCTAGTATTGGGGGTAAACCTCCTAGTGACAATAATGAAATTATTATTGTGAATTTAATTTCTGTTTTTATGTTTCCCATTATGTAGATTTGGTTTAGAGAGATTAATTTTATTTTTTTGAATGTTATCACAAGGATTAAATTTAGTAGACAATAAATGTAAAAATAAAGTTCTCATATGTTTTCTCTGATAATTATTGATCTAATCATCCACGATAAATGTCTAATTGATGAATATGCTATGATTTGGCGTATTGATGTTTGATTTAATCCTCCTATTGCTCCAACGATAATTCCAAGTAAAATAATTGTAAAAGTGAAATTTCTTATTCTAATACAATATGATGTTCTTGTTATTGGAGCGATTTTTTGTCATGTTAGGAGGATAAAGCAGTTAATTCATCTAGTTGATCTTATTACTTCTGGTAATCAGAAGTGAAATGGAGCTGCTCCTATTTTTAATATTATTCTGGATAGAATTATTATTGATGGGATGTTTTCTTTTTCTCATCATATTGTGTATTTTATTTGAATTAATAAAATCGAGATTAATAACATTGTTGATGCTATCACCTGGATAATAAAATACCTAATTGATGATTCATTCATTATTATGTTTTTTCTATTTGTTAATATTGGAATAATGGAAAGTAAGTTGATCTCTAGTCCTATTCAAATTCCTATTCAGGAGTTTGAAGTGGTGGACAGGATCGTTCCTATCATCAATGATGATAGGAACAGAAGTTTTTTAGAGTTGTTGTACATTAAAAAGGGGAGTTTATGTCTCCATTAATGGGATATGAACCCATTAGCTTTATTTAGCTTACCTTTTTATTTACATTAAGGTGTAAGATGCACATTAGTTTTTGATACTGAAGGTGATAGTTTAATTCTATCTTATGTAATGAGAGTAATATATTTACTTTATTTACCCTATCAAGGTAACCCTTTATTCAGGCATCTCATT